ATAATAATATTAATATGAATGTTTATATATATATTAATATTAAATATTTTATATAAAAAAAAAAAAAAAAAATCTATGTGAAAAATTGTACATATAAATAAAAATTTTATGATTTGAGAAAGTTTAATTTAAGTTTATTTTACATATAAATTTTAGTATGAGTTTATAATTATTTTAATAATAATTATTATTAAATAATAGTGATTAAAATTAAAAATTTAAGAAATTAAGATTTAGTTATATTTGAATTATTAACAAATTTTGTGCCAGCAGTTGCGGTTATACAAAAAGTGATTTAAATTTTATCAGTATATAATTAATATTTTTATAATTTAAATAAAATATTAAATTATTAGGTAAAATTTTAATTTAATTAAAATTTATTTAATTTTTATGATTTAATAAATTTTAAAAAAAAACTAGGATTAGATACCCTATTATTAAAAATTAAATTTATAATACTAAAATAGTAAATAATAATTTATTGAAATTTAATTAATTTGGCGGTATTTTAGTAAATTTAGAGGAATCTGTTTAATAATTGATAAACCACGAATAAATTTACTTAATTTATAATTTTGTATATCGTTGTTAAAAAAATATTTTTTTATAAAATTAATATTTAAAATTTTTTATAAAAAATTAATTCAGATCAAGATGCAGATTATAATTAAGAATATAATGGATTACAATAATATATATATATTTAAATGGATAATATTTTTAAAAAAATATTTAAAGGTGGATTTAAATGTAATTTTATTTAATTTATTAAAATGATTAAATATTAAAATATGTACATATTGCCCGTCGCTTTCATAAATAAATTGGAATAAGTCGTAACAAAGTAGAGGTACTGGAAAGTGTTTCTAGAAAGATCAAATTAGAGCTTGATAAAGTATTTCATTTACATTGAAAAGATATTAGATTTAATTAATTTGATGGGGGAAAATTAATGAAATAAATATAATAAAAGAATTTTTAATGTTAATAAATTTAATGGGGGTTAAAGTATAGTTAATAGAAAAAAATTAAAAAATTTATAGGGGAGAAGTATTGTATAAGAAATTTGAAATATATGAAAAGAAAATAATAAAAAAGTAAATTTAATTTATTGTATCTTGTGTATCAGAGTTTATTAATAAAATTTTATAATTATAAATTTCTCGAATTTAAAAGAGTTAATTAATTATAAAAGTTAATGTGGAAAAATTATTTTAAATAATTAATTTGAAATGAAATGTTAATCGTTTTTAAATATATCTAGTTTTTTTAGAAAAAAATTAAATTTTAAATTTAAAAAAAAAATAATTTTTTTTAAAAAATTATTTTTTTTTAAATTAAATATTTTAAGGGATAAGCTTTATAATAAATTTTTATAATAATTGGTTTTATATTTAAAATTTTTAGAATTTATATTGTTAATAAATTATAATTTTTTACAAATAATTTTAAATATTTTAAAATTTAATTAATAATTTAAATTTTTATAAAAAAAAAATTAATAAAATAAAATTAGTTATAATGATAAAATTAGTATATAAAATTAATTTTTTAAATAAAATTTTAATTTATTATAATTTTATAAAAGGAATTCGGCAAATATTTATATTCACTTGTTTATCAAAAACATGTCTTTTTGATAATAATTTAAAGTCTAATCTGCCCACTGATAAATATTAAAGGGCTGCAGTATTTTGACTGTACAAAGGTAGCATAATCATTAGTCTTTTAATTGGTGACTTGTATGAAAGATTTGATGAAATATAAACTGTCTCTTAAAAATTTATATAATTTAATTTTTTGGTTAAAAAGCTAAAATATTTTTAAAAGACGAGAAGACCCTGTAGAGTTTTATAATTTTAATATTTTTAATTTTATATTTAAATTTAAATTAAAAAAGTGAAAATTATTTTGTTGGGGTGATAGAAAAATTAAAAAAACTTTTTTTTAAAATTTTACATTAATATATGATTAAATGATCCGTAATTTACGATTAAAAGAAAAAATTACCTTAGGGATAACAGCGTAATTTTTTTTTTTAGTTCAAATAGGAAAAAGAGTTTGCGACCTCGATGTTGGATTAAGATAAAATTTAAATGCAAAAGTTTAAAAGTTTTGATCTGTTCGATCATTAAAATCTTACATGATCTGAGTTCAAACCGGTGTAAGCCAGGTTGGTTTCTATCTTTAATTAATTAAAATATTTTAGTACGAAAGGATTGAGTATTTAAAATAATTTTATAAAAAGAATATTAATAATAAATTAATTAAAATATTGACTATTTTGACAGAAAAAATGTGATGATTTTAGAATTCATAAATATATATTTAATTATATATGTAGTATATGATAATTAAAGATATATTATTATTTATATTAGGTATTTTAATTTTAATTGTAGGAGTTTTACTAAGAGTTGCTTTTTTAACATTATTAGAACGTAAAGTATTAGGTTATATTCAAATTCGTAAAGGTCCTAATAAAGTTGGTTATCTAGGAATTTTACAACCTTTTTCTGATGCTATTAAATTATTTAGTAAAGAACAAATTTTTCCAAGTTATTCAAATTATATATGTTATTATATATCTCCTGTAATTAGATTTATTTTATCATTAATAATTTGAATATTGATTCCTTATTATTTTAATATAATTAGTTTTAATTTAGGTATTTTATTTTTTTTATGTTGTATTAGAATTGGGGTTTATACATTAATAATTGCTGGATGATCTTCAAATTCAAATTATTCTATATTAGGTAGATTACGGGCTGTGGCTCAAACTATTTCTTATGAAGTAAGATTAGCTTTAATTATAATATCTAGAATTATAATAATTATGGATTTTAATTTATTAAGTTTTTATAATTATCAGGAATTAATATGATTTTTTTTTTTAATAATACCTTTAAGATTATGTTGAATATCTTCAAGAATAGCTGAAACTAATCGAACTCCTTTTGATTTTGCAGAAGGAGAGAGAGAATTAGTTTCAGGTTTTAATATTGAATATAGAAGAGGTGGATTTGCTTTAATTTTTTTAGCAGAATATTCTAGAATTTTATTTATAAGAATATTATTTATTTTAATATATATAGGGGGGTATTCAATAAATTTAATATTTTATTTGAAGTTAACTTATATTTCTTTTATTTTTATTTGAGTACGTGGTACATTACCACGTTATCGTTATGATAAATTAATATATTTATCTTGAAAAAGATATTTACCTTTATCATTAAATTATTTAATATTTTTTATAGGTTTAAAAATTTTTTTATTTTAATAAATATTTTTAGTATAAAAATTAATAGAATATTTATTCTTTCTTAAGTTTTCAAAACAAATGCTTAATAATCAAGCTCATTAATTATAATTTTTATTTATTAAAAATTAAATTATCTCAATATATGTTTAATAATGGATTTATAATAAAATAAGAGAAATAAATTAAAGATAATAATTGACCAGTAATAATATAAGGATTTTCTACAGGTTGAGTTCCAATTCATGTTAATAAAATAATTGTATTAATTATAATTCAAAATATAAGTTGATTTAAAGGATAGAATTGAATTCCTTGAATTTTTTTATTAAATGTAAGAGGAAGAATTATTAAAATTAAAATAGATATAATTAATGCAATTACTCCTCCTAATTTATTAGGAATAGAACGTAAAATTGCATAAGCAAATAAAAAATATCATTCAGGTTGAATATGTAAAGGTGTAATTAATGGGTTTGCAGGAATAAAATTGTCAGGATCTCTTAATAAGTAAGGATTTATTAATGTTATTATAATTAAGATAAATATTATTATAATAAATCCAATTAAATCTTTAAATGAAAAAAATGGATGGAAAGGAATTTTATCTAAATTACTATTAATACCTAAAGGATTATTTGATCCAGTTTGATGTAAAAATAGAAGATGAATTATAACTAATATTAAAATAATAAATGGGAATAAAAAATGGAAAGAATAAAATCGTGTTAAAGTAGCATTATCAACAGCAAATCCACCTCAAATTCAATTTACTAATATTGTTCCTAAATAAGGAATTGCAGATAATAAGTTAGTAATAACTGTTGCTCCTCAAAAAGATATTTGTCCTCAGGGTAATACATAACCTATAAATGCTGTTGCTATTAAAATAAATAAAATAATAATACCAATTATTCAAGTATGTTTTAAATTAAATGATTCATAATAAATTCCTCGGCCAATATGAAAATAAATACAAATAAAAAAAAAAGAAGCTCCATTTGCATGTAATGTTCGGATTAATCAACCATAATTTACATTACGGCAAATATAATTAATTCTAAAAAAAGCTAATTCAATATTAGCTGAATAATATATAGTTAAAAATAATCCTGTAATAATTTGAATAATTAAACATAAAGATAAAAGAGATCCAAAATTTCATCATAAAGAAATATTAGAAGGAGTAGGTAAATCAATTAATGAATTATTAATAATTTTTATTAGAGAATGAGTTTTTCGTATTGGATGAAATTTATTTATCATTAGTTTAATTAATAATTTGATGGTCGAAGAGGACCAAAGAAAATATTAGTAATTTTTACTACTGCTAATAAAGAAATAAATAAATAAATAATTAATATTATTATTATTATATAAGTTTGATTATTATATAATTTAGATAGATTGATTTTATTTTCATTATTAAAAAAAATAAATAAATTTAATATATTATTTATTTCATAATTAAAAAAAAAAATTAATCAGTTTATTTTATAAAATAATAAAAATAAAATTGTAAAAATTAATATTGAAATTATAATTGTTTTATTTAATAAATTTAATGAAAATAATTCATTAGATGCAATTCTGGAAACATAAATAAATATGACTAATAATCCTCCTAGAAAAATTAAAAATAAAATATAAGAAAATCAATAAGAATGACATAATATTCCTGATAATAAGCATGTTAATAAGGTTTGAATTAAGATCATTAATCCTATAGATAATGGGTGGTTAAGAAAAAATATTAAAATTGAAAATATAATAATTATTAAAGATAAAAAAATTGTAATTTCAAAGAATAGTTTATTTAAAATAATAGTTTTGGAGACTATTGATAAAGAATTTCTTTTTCTTTGAAGTTTTTAAAGTAAATTACTTAATTTTGATTTACAAGACCAATGTTTTAATTTAAACTATAAAAACAAATGATAATTATAAAATTATGATTTATTATATTAATTATATTTATAATTGGGAATATAATTTTTGTTTCTAGATATAAGCATTTATTAATTACTTTATTAAGTTTAGAATTTATTGTATTAAGAATTTTTTTTTTTTTTTTAATATATTTAAATTTTATTGAATTTAATATATATTTAATCATAATTTTTTTATTATTTTCAGTATGTGAAGGTGCTTTAGGTTTATCTATTTTAATTTCAATAATTCGTACTCATGGGAATGATTATTTTCAAAGTTTTAGAATTTTATAATTAAATGATAAAATTTTTAATTATAATAATATTTATAATTCCTTTATGTTTTATAAAAAATATATTTTGAATGGTTCAAATATTATTATTATTAATAATATTTATTTTTATGAATTTAAGAATAGATATTAATAACTTTTGTAATTTAAGTTATATAATAGGATGTGATATAATTTCTTTTGGGTTAATTTTATTAAGAATTTGAATTTGTATATTAATAATTATAGCTAGAGAATTTTTAAATAAAAGAGATTTTTATTTATTTTTTTTTTTATTTAATATTATTTTTTTGTTAATTATATTATATTTAACTTTTAGAATAATAAATTTATTTATATTTTATTTATTTTTTGAAGGTAGATTAATTCCTACTTTAATATTAATTATTGGTTGGGGTTATCAGCCAGAACGAATTCAAGCTGGCATATATTTATTATTTTATACTTTATTTGCTTCATTACCTTTATTAATAGGAATTTTTTTTATTTTTAATGAATTAAATTTTATAAGTATATATTTTTTAAAATTTTTTAATTTAAATTTATATTTATTATATTTTTCAATAATTTTAGCTTTTTTAGTAAAAATACCAATATATTTTGTTCATTTATGATTACCTAAGGCTCATGTAGAAGCTTCTATTTCAGGTTCTATAATTTTAGCTGGAATTATATTAAAATTAGGGGGTTATGGACTTTTACGAATTATAATTTTTTTTTCATATTTAAGAATAAAATTAAATTTTATTTGAATTATCATTAGATTAATTGGAGGATTTTATATTAGTTTAAAATGTTTTTGTCAAGTTGATATAAAATCTTTAATTGCTTATTCATCTGTTGCTCATATAAGTTTAGTTATTTGTGGAATTATAACAATAAATTATTGGGGTTATTTAGGATCATACTTAATAATAATTGGTCATGGTTTATGTTCATCTAGAATATTTTGTTTAGTTAATATTAATTATGAGCGTTTTCATAGACGAAGATTATTTATTAATAAAGGTTTAATAAATTTTATACCTTCAATAAGATTATGATGATTTTTAATTATATCTTCTAATATATCAGCACCTCCTTCTATAAATTTATTAGGGGAAATTAGATTAATTAATAGATTAATAAGATGATCTTGATTAACTATATTTATATTAATTATAATTTCTTTTTTTAGAGCTGGTTATAGATTATATTTATATTCTTTTACTCAACATGGAAAATATAATATAATAATTTTTAGATTTTGTACGGGAGTTTCACGAGAATATTTAATATTAATATTACATTGATTACCATTAAATATATTAATTATAAAAATTGATTTTTTAATAATTTGATTTTAAATAATTTAAATAATTTAAAATAAAATATTGATTTGTGGATTCAAAAATATGAAAATTCATTTTAAATTATTAAAAATTATTCTATTTGTTTTATTAGATTTTTTTTTTTATTTTTTTTTAGTATAATAAGATTTTTTTTTATAATATTTTTTTTAATAGAAAATTTTATTTTATTTTTAGAATGAGAAATTATTTCTTTTAATTCAATAAATGTAGTTATATCAATTTTATTAGATTGAATATCACTATTATTTATAATATTTGTTTTTATAATTTCATCTTCTGTTATTTATTATAGAAAAAGATATATAAATTCAGAATTAAATTTAAATCGTTTTATTATATTAGTATTAATGTTTTTATTTTCCATAATTTTATTAATTATTAGACCTAATATAATTAGAATTTTTTTAGGATGGGATGGATTAGGGTTAGTTTCTTATTGTTTAGTAATTTATTATCAAAATATAAAATCTTATAATGCTGGTATATTAACGGCTTTATCTAATCGAATTGGTGATGTGATGATTTTAATAATTATTTCATGGATAATAAATTATGGGAGATGAAATTATATTTTTTATTTAAATTTTATAAATAATGATTTTTCTATAAAATTTATTAGATTATTAGTTATTGTGGCTGCTATAACTAAAAGAGCTCAAATTCCTTTTAGTTCATGATTACCTTCAGCTATATCAGCACCAACTCCAGTTTCAGCTTTAGTTCATTCTTCAACTTTAGTTACTGCTGGTGTTTATTTATTAATTCGATTTAATTTAATATTAATAGATATATTTTTTTTAAAAATTTTATTATTATTATCAGGATTAACTATATTTATAGCTGGAATTAGAGCTAATTATGAATTTGATTTAAAAAAGATTATTGCTTTATCAACTTTAAGACAATTAGGTTTAATAATAAGAATTTTGAGAATAGGTTTAGCAGATTTAGCTTTTTTTCATTTATTAACACATGCTATATTTAAAGCTTTATTATTTATATGTGCTGGAGTTATTATTCACATAATAAATAATATTCAAGATATTCGTTATATAGGTGGAATTAGATTAAATATTCCTTTAACTTCTTTATGTTTAAATATTTCTAATTTATCTTTATGTGGTATTCCTTTTTTAGCTGGGTTTTATTCAAAAGATTTAATTTTAGATATAGTTATAATAAATAATTTAAATATAATAATTTTTTTATTATATTATATTTCTACTGGTTTAACAATGTTCTATACTATTCGAATAATAATATATTTAATAATTAATGATTTTAATTTATTATCAATTTATAAATTATATGATGAAGATTTTATTATATTGAAAAGAATAATATTATTATTATTTATGAGATTAGTAGTAGGAAGATTTTTAATATGAATAATTTTTAATTACCCTTATATAATTTATTTACCTTATAATTTAAAATTAATAGTAATTTATATAAGTTTATTAGGATTTTTAATAGGTTATTTAATTAGAAATATAAGAATTTATTCGGTTAATAAATTTTTATTAATTTATAATTTAAGAAATTTTTTATCTTTAATATGATTTATACCAAATTTATCAACATATGGATTAAATTATTATTTTTTAAAATTTGGACAAAATTTATTAAAAAATATTGATATAAGATGAAGAGAATTATATAGAGGGCAGGGAATATATAATATAATTAAAAATTATTCTATTTTTTATTATTTTTTTCAAATAAATAATTTTAAAATTTATTTATTTAGATTTATTTTATGAATTATATTTTTAATATTAATTATATTATTTTTTTAATTTAAATAGCTTATAAAGAGTATAATATTGAAGATATTAAGGAAATTGAATAATTTTTAAATATAATATATTTATAAAAAAAAAATTTTTTTTTTACTTTGAAAATGTAATGTTTTAATTTAAACTATATAAATAAAAAAGAAATATTAATGAATTTAATCACTATAAATTAAGTTAGCAGCTTAATTTTAATATATTTCAATTAATTTAATTTAATTGGAATTATAATTAATTCATTAATATTATTAACAGTAATATACCTCTATTTTGGTTTCAATTAATAAAAATAAGGAGTAAATTAAACTCTTTCTTTTAAGTCGAAATTAAATGCAAAATTGCTTCTTATTTAAGATAAATTGATTTCAATATTATTTGAATGCAAATCAAATGTTTTGATTTTTAAACTATAATCCTAATTTATTCAATTAATTATATTTTGATTTCATTCATGATATAAACCAATTAATAATATAAAAATAAAGAAAAATCTGATTTTTATTAAAATAAAAAAATTTACTAAGTAAAATGAATTAATAATAGGAAAAATTAAAGCAATTTCTACATCAAAAATTAAAAAAATTATTGTAATTAAGAAAAAATGTAATGAAAAAGGAATACGAGCTGATGATTTTGGGTCAAATCCACACTCAAAGGGAGAACATTTTTCTCGATCTATAAATGTTTTTTTTGCTAAAGTTATAGATAAAATTATTATAATATTTGAGATAAAAAAAATAATTATTGATATAAATAATAATAATATAATTATTTATATTAAATTTAAATTAATCTTTTTGATTGGAAGTCAAATATACTAAATATATTATATAAATAAGTTAATTCCCTCATCAATAAATAGAAATATATAAAAATAATCATACTACATCAACAAAATGTCAATATCAAATTGCTGCTTCAAATCCAAAATGATGTTTATTAGAAAAATGATTATTAAATTGTCGAAAAAGACATGTTATTAAAAAAATTGTTCCAATAATTACATGTAATCCATGAAATCCAGTTGCTATAAAAAAAGTTGATCCATAAATTCTATCAGCAATACAAAATGATGCTCTAAAATATTCATAAATTTGAAGAAAAGTAAAATATATACCTAAAATAATGGTAATAATTAATCTTTGTATAGTTTGAGAAAAATTATTTTCTATCATAGAATGATGAGTTCAAGTTACGGAAATTCCTGAAGTAATTAAAATAATAGTATTAAGAAGAGGGATTTGGAAGGGATTAAAAGGATTAATATTTATAGGGGGTCAAAAAGCTCCAATTTCAATATTTGGTGATAATCTTCTGTGAAAAAAAGCTCAAAAAAATGATAAGAAAAAAAATATTTCTGAGATAATAAATAAAATTATTCCTCATCGTAGTCCTTTAGAAACTAAAATTGTATGTTTACCTTGAAAGGTACTTTCACGACAAATGTCTCGTCATCATTGATATATAGTTATAATAATAATAATATAACCTAAAATTAATAAATTTATATTAAAATTATGAAATCATTTAATTATTCCTGTTATTAAAGTTATAGTTCCAATAGCTCCTGAAAGAGGTCAGGGTCTAAAATCTACTAAGTGATAAGGATGATTATGTTTTATTGTCATTATTTTACTTCTCTAGAATAAAGAGTTCTTAAAATGGCAATTACATATGATTGAATAATAGCAACAGCTGATTCGAGGATTAATAATATAATTTGTATAATGATTAATAGTATTAATAAGAATAAGGATATATTTGTTGCAGTTCTTCTTAATAAAGTTAATAATAAATGTCCAGCAATTATATTAGCAGATAGTCGAATAGCTAGGGTTCCAGGGCGAATAATGTTTCTAATTGTTTCAATTAGAACTATGAAAGGTATAAGAATATTAGGTGTTCCTTGAGGAATTATATGAATAAATATATGTTGATAATTATTAATTCAACCATATAAAATAAATCTTAATCATAAAGATAAAGAAATTGATAATGAAAAATTTAAATGTCTTGTTCTAGTAAAAATATATGGGAATAATCCTAAAAAATTATTAAATAAGATAATTAAAAATAAAGAAATAAAAATAAAAGTTGATCCTTTAAATTTATAAGGTTTTATTAAAGTTTTAAATTCATTATGTAATTTATTAGTAATAATATTTCAAATTAAAAAATAACGATTAGGGATTATTCAAAATGAATAAGGAATAAATAATAATCCCAAAAAAGTACTTAATCAATTTAATGATAAATTAAATAAATTTGTTGATGGGTCAAAAATTGAAAATAAATTAGTTATCATTTTCAATTAAAATTTTTAAATATTATTTTTTTAAGGGATAAATTTTTATTTTTATTAATAAAAATAAAGTAATTTATAATATTANNAATATTAAATATTAAAAAAATTATTATAAAAAAAAAAAAATATATTAATCAATTTAATGGTATTATTTGTGGGATAAAAGAATATTACTGTAGGTAATAATTTAAATTTGACATATTTATGTTATTATTAAATTTAACTAATTCTTTTCATTAGAAGTAATCGTTAATTTACTATAATATGATTTAAGAGACCATTACTTTCTTTCAGTCATCTAATGAAGAATAATTATTAATTCAGTTAATAAAATTTTTTATTATAATTCTTTCAATTATAATAGGTATGAATCTATGATTTGTTCCACAAATTTCTGAACATTGACCATAAAAAATTCCTGGACGATTAATAAAAAATCTGGTTTGATTTAACCGTCCAGGATTAGCATCAATTTTTACACCTAATGATGGAATAGTTCATGAATGAATAACATCTGTTGCAGTTACTATAATTCGAATTTGATTATTTATAGGTAGAATAATTCGATTATCAACATCTAATAATCGAAAGTTATTAATTAAAGGAGAATTATTATAATTAATTATATAAGAATCAAATTCAATATTATTAAAATCAGAATATTCATAACTTCAATATCATTGATGACCAATAGATTTAATAGTGATTAAAGGATTATTTAATTCATCTAATAAATATAATAATCGTAAAGAAGGAAGTGCAATAAAAATTAATGTAATTGCTGGAATAATAGTTCAAATTAATTCAATTGTTTGATTTTCGAGTAAAAATCGATTAATATATTGATTAAAAAATAAATTTAATATTAAATAACTTACTAAAATAGTAATTATAATTAAAATAATTAAAGTATGATCATGAAAAAAAATAATTTGTTCTATTAAAGGTGAAGCTCTATTTTGAAAATTAAGATTAGATCAAGTTGCCATTTCTAAAAAAAGGATGAACCTTTATAAATGAGTTTTAAATCCATTACATATAATCTGTCATATTAGAAATTTCTTATAATAGGAAGTTCATTATATGAATGTTCAGATGGGGGAGTATTTTGTAATCATTCAATAGAAGATGATATATTTAAAGTAAATAAAATAATTCGTTGATTAATTATAGATTCTCAGATGATTAATATTAATATTAATATAGCTAATAATGAAATGTATGATCCAAATGAAGAAATAATATTTCATGAAGAAAATCTATCAGGATAATCAGAATATCGTCGAGGTATTCCTGCTAATCCTAAAAAATGTTGAGGAAAAAATGTTAAATTTACTCCAATAAATATTAAAATAAATTGAATTTTTAAAAGATAAAAATTTAAAGATAACCCAGTAAATAAAGGATATCAATGAATAAATCCTCTTAAAATAGCAAATACTGCTCCTATAGATAAAACATAATGAAAATGAGCTACTACATAATAAGTATCATGAAGAGTAATATCAATAGATGAATTAGCTAAAATTACACCAGTTAGTCCTCCTACAGTAAATAAAAATACAAATCCTAATCTTCATAATATAGAAGGTCTGTAATTAATTTGAGAACCATGTAAAGTAGCTAATCAACTAAAAATTTTAATTCCTGTTGGTACAGCAATAATTATAGTAGCTGATGTAAAATATGCTCGAGTATCAATATCTATTCCCACTGTAAATATATGATGAGCTCATACAATAAATCCTAATAAACCGATTGTTATTATAGCATAAATTATTCCTAAACAACCAAATGTTTCTTTTTTTCCTCTTTCTTGGGAAATAATGTGAGAAATTATTCCAAATCCAGGTAAAATTAAAATATAAACTTCAGGATGACCAAAAAATCAAAATAAATGTTGGTATAAAATGGGGTCTCCTCCCCCAGCAGGGTCAAAGAATGATGTATTTAAATTTCGATCTGTTAATAATATAGTAATAGCACCTGCTAATACAGGAAGAGATAATAATAAAAGTAAAGCTGTAATACCTACAGCTCAAATAAATAAAGGTATTTGATCAAATGATAAATTATTAATTCGTATATTAATAATTGTAGTAATAAAATTAATAGCTCCTAGAATTGAAGAAATTCCAGCTAAGTGAAGGGAAAAAATAGCTAAATCAACAGATCTTCCTCTATGAGCAATATTTGAGGAGAGGGGGGGGTAAATAGTTCATCCTGTTCCTGTACCATTTTCTACAATTCTTCTTGAAATTAATAAAATTAAAGATGGGGGTAATAATCAAAATCTTATATTATTTATTCGAGGAAAAGCTATATCTGGTGCTCCTAGTATAAGAGGTACTAATCAATTGCCAAATCCTCCAATTATAATAGGTATTACCATAAAAAAAATTATAATAAAAGCATGGGCTGTAACAATAGTATTATAAATTTGATCATTTCCAATTAAAGAACCTGGATTTCCTAATTCAGTACGAATTAATAATCTGAGGGAAGTTCCTATTAGTCCAGCTCAAATACCAAAAATAAAATATAATGTACCGATATCTTTATGGTTTGTTGAATAAAATCATTTTCGCTTAATAAAATAAAATGGCTGAGAATATAAGCGATAAATTGTAAATTTATTTACGGGAAATAAATCTCTTTTATTAAGTCTTATATTCATTAAGTGATATAAAATTGCAAATTTTAAGGGGTAAAGAAATACTAAGGCTTAAAGAATTTCTTTATAAATAATTTTGAAAATTAATAGTTTAATTAACTTAAAACCTTAAAAGAATAAAAAAGTTCTAATAATTATACCTAGAAAAGAAATTATACTAAAAGTTCTAAAAAATAAAATTATTTTATTTTTAATAAAGATTTTTAATCATTTTATTTTTATATAATTAAAAATAATAGAAAAATAAATAATTCGAATGTAAATAAATAATATAATTAATCTTATTATAATAAAAATAAATAAAATAATAAATGATTTATTTATAATTAAAAAATTAATGATAATTCATTTAGGTAAAAATCCAAGAAGGGGGGGTATTCCTCCAAGAGATAAAAAATTAAAAAAAAAATAAAAATTAATGTAAACATTTAAATTTAATGAAAATAATTGATTTAAAAAGTATATATTAAAGTTATAGAAAATAAAACATATGATTCTGATTAAAAATGAATATAAAGTAAAATAAAATAATCATAAGTTTTCTCTAATTGTTAAAGCTGATAATATTCATCCTAAATTATTAATTGAAGAAAAAGATAATAATTTTCGTAATGAGGTTTGATTTATTCTTCCTATAGTTCCAATAATTGCATTAAAAATTATAATAATTAATAAAAAATTTATGTTTATATAATAAGACAATAAAATTATGGGGGAAATTTTTTGTCATGTTATTAAAATAAAGCAATTAAATCAAGATAATCCTTCAATAATATTAGGGAATCAGAAGTGAAAGGGGGCTGATCCTATTTTTATAAGTAAAGAAGAATTAATTAAAATAGAAATTAAATTATTAATTTCAAAATTTTTTAATAAAATTATTTTTATTAAAATTATAAATAAAAAATTAATTGAGGCAATTGATTGGGTTAAGAAATATTTTAAAGCTGCTTCAGAGCATAAAAGATTTTTTGAATTGGAGATTAGGGGGATAAATCTTAAAAGATTAATTTCAAGTCCAATTCAACATCTTAATCAGGAGTTAGAAGAAATAGAAATAAAAGTACTAAAAAATAAAATAAATAAAAAAAATATTTTATTGGAATTAATATTAAAAAAAATTTAAAATAGGGGGATTTTTTTTTTGAAATATAAATTCAATATAATAAAATATTATATTTTAGTGTAAGGTGCACAATAATTTTTGATATTATTAGGTATAGTTTAATTCTATAAGATATAATAAAGGTAATTATATTACATTTTTTATTCTATCAAAATAATCCTTTTGATCAGGCACTTTATTTTTTAAAAAAAAGGGGTTTCCTCTATATTTGGGTTATGAGCCCAAAAGCTTTAATTAGCTTATTTTTAA